AGCAAAATTCGCTATTTCGTATATGGGGAAAAGGAATGATCCCCTTTTTTTTTATGATGATGGATCATATCATACCAATATGAATCCATTTTATTCCATTTTTTCAAAGACAAAACTTCCACAATCATTTAACCAAAATCAAGGAACTGTTCGTACGTTATTGGGTAAAAATAAGGAATGTCAATCTTTTCTAATTTTGTCATCATCCAATTGTTTTCGAATAGGTCCATTCACACTAAACGGTGTAAAATATCACAAAGAATCAATTAAAAAAGATCACCTAATTCCAATTAGGAATTCATTGGGTCCTTTAGGAACAGCCCTTCAAATTGCGAATTTTTTTTCATTTTACTATTTAATAACTCATAATCAGATCTTGGTAACTAATTATTTAAAGCTTGACAATTTCAAACAAACCTTTCAAGTACTTAAATTTCAATATTATTTTATGGATGAAAATGGGAGAATTTATAATCCCGATCCATGCAGTAACATCTTGAATCCATTCAAATTGAATTGGTATTTTCTTCATTACAATTTTTGTGAAGAGACATCCACAAAAATTTGTCTTGGACAATTTCTTTGCGAAAATGTATGTATAGCCAAACATCAACCGCACTTAAAATCGGGTGAAGTTATAATTGTTCAATTTGACTCTGTAGTAATAAGATCGGCTAAGCCTTATTTGGCCACCCCAGGAACAAAAGTTCATGGTCATTATGGGGAAATCATTTATGAAGGGGATACTTTAGTTACATTTATATATGAAAAATCGAGGTCTGGTGATATAACACAAGGTCTTCCAAAAGTGGAACAAGTCTTAGAAGTTCGGTCGATGGATTCAATATCCAGGAATCTAGAAAAGAGGATTTATGGTTGGAACAAACATATAACAAGAATTCTAGGGATTTCTTGGGGATTCTTGATTGGAGCTGAGCTAACTATAGCGCAAAGTCGTATTTCTTTGGTTAATAAGATCCAAAGGGTTTATCGATCCCAGGGGGTACAGATCCATAATAGGCATATAGAAATTATTGTACGTCAAATAACATCAAAAGTCTTGGTTTCAGAAGATGGAATGGCTAATGTTTTTTTGCCCGGAGAACAAATTGGATTGTTGCGGGCGGAACGAACGGGGCGCGCTTTGGAAGAAGCAATCTGTTATCGAGCTATCTTATTGGGAATAACGAGAGCATCTCAAAATACTCAAAGTTTTATATGCGAAGCGACTTTTCAAGAAACTGCTCGAGTTTTAGCAAAAGCAGCTCTCCGGGGCCGGATCGATTGGTTGAAAGGACTAAAAGAAAACGTTGTTCTGGGGGGGATGATACCTGTTGGTACCGGATTCAAAGGATTCGTACACCGTTCAAATCAACAAAAAAACATTCCCTTGAAAACAAAAAAAAAGAATCTATTCGAGGGAGAAATGAGAGATATTTTGTTTTACCATAGAGAATTATTTGATTCTTGTCTTTCAAAGAATTTCCACGATAGATCAAAACAACAATGATTTCTGGGATTTAATACAAGAGATTCATCCTTTTTATCTTCTCTGTATTTGTTATTTACGGTTATTAAATAAAGTAATAAAATAAAGAAATTCAAATAATAACAAATAGAAAGAAATTAGTGGTTTGGGTTGTGTATCAATGGCCAATCCGCTTTCTAAAAGAAGGTTCCGTTGGAACAATTACTTATTTCCGGATACCTCATCTCTTTATTAAATAAAAAAAGAGAAAGTGTGGGAAGAAATGACAAGAAGATATTGGAACATCAATTTGGAAGAGATGATGGAGGCGAGAGTTCATTTTGGTCACGGTACTCGGAAATGGAATCCTAGAATGGCACCTTATATCTATGCAAAATGGAAGGGCATTCATATTATAAATCTTACTAGAACTGCTCGTTTTTTATTAGAGGCCTGTGATTTAGTTTTTGATGCTGCAAGTAGAGGCAAACAATTTTTAATTGTTGGGACAAAAAAGAAAGCAGCTGATTCAGTAGCACGGGCTGCAATAAGGGCTCGATGCCATTATGTTAATAAAAAGTGGCTTAGAGGTATGTTAACGAATTGGTCCACTACAGAAGAGAGACTTAAAAAATTCAGGGACTTGAGAATAGAACAAAAGACGGGGAGACTCGCCCGTCTTCCGAAGAGAGATGAAGCCATGTTGAAGAGACAATTATCTCACTTGCAAACATATCTGGGTGGGATTAAATATATGACAGGGTTACCTGATATTGTAATCATCATTGATCAACAAAAAGAATATAAGGCCCTTCGAGAATGTATTACTGTGGGAATTCCAACGATTTGTTTAATCGATACAAATTGTGATCCGGATCTCGCGGATTTTTCGATTCCGGCGAACGATGATTCTATAGCTTCAATCCGATTAATTCTTACCAAACTAGTATTTGCAATTTGTGAGGGCCGCTTATATAAGAAATCCTTGATTCATAATAAAAAAAAAAAAATGACTTCGTAAACTCGATAATAGAATCGGTTACTATTCCCGAATCTCAAAAAATATATAAAAATGACTTGGGGATATTATGTGATTAATAGGTATCCTAAATATAAAATTCAAGTAGACAAGTCGAGAAATAGATAAGAGATGGTTGAATCAAAATAATTTATTTTAAAGTGATATTTCAGTCAGAGGACAATATGAATGTTCTATCATACTCAATCAACACACTAAAGGGGTTATACGATATATCCGGTGTGGAAGTGGGCCAACATTTCTATTGGCAAATAGGGGGGTTCCAAATCCACGGCCAGGTACTTATTACTTCTTGGGTTGTAATGGCTATCTTATTAGGTTCAGCTGCTATAGCTGTTCGGAATCCACAAACCATTCCGACTGGCGGTCAGAATTTCTTTGAGTACGTCCTTGAATTCGTTCGAGACGTGAGCAAAACTCAAATTGGAGAAGAATATCGCCCTTGGGTTCCCTTTATTGGGACTATGTTTCTATTTATTTTTGTTTCCAATTGGTCAGGGGCTCTTTTACCTTGGAAAATCATACAGTTACCTCACGGGGAGTTAGCCGCACCCACGAATGATATAAATACTACTGTTGCTTTAGCTTTACTAACGTCAGTAGCCTATTTCTATGCGGGTCTTACAAAAAAAGGATTAGGTTATTTTGGTAAATACATTCAACCAACTCCAATTCTTTTACCCATTAACATCTTAGAAGATTTCACAAAACCTCTATCACTTAGTTTTCGACTTTTCGGAAATATATTAGCGGATGAATTAGTAGTTCTTGTTCTTGTTTCTTTAGTACCTTTAGTGGTTCCTATACCTGTCATGTTCCTCGGATTATTTACAAGTGGTATTCAGGCTCTTATTTTTGCAACTTTAGCCGCAACTTATATAGGCGAATCCATGGAGGGCCATCATTGATTAGTCTTAGGAAGAGTCCTTTTTTTAGCTTAGATCAAGGCAATATATGTGTGGCTCAAGATACTTTATTCTATCAGGATAATCTCTTTCTATTTTCCAAATATACAAATATAGTCTACGATAATAGAAAAACGATCTTCGAGAAGTTTCAACTAAGGGGGAGTTGGTTAGTAGAGAGGGGTCGCGCCAGGTATGTGGAATCCAATGGCTATAAGTAAACTCTTGTAGATTAGATGTTTCGAAGAATGATTAGAAAAGGAAATGAAAAAACTCAAGTTGGATTGATTCGGAAAGACTCTACAAATAGGAACTAAAAAAGATGAAGTCTTTCTAATGATCTAATGATTCAATAATATTCTTATTTCTATTTCAATTTGGAGTTTTTAGTTTTTTTGACTAGATGAATATTAGCAATAGAATAATAAAATCATAATTCATTGGTTGATTGTATCATTAACCATTTCTTTATTTTTTTTTTGGGGGGAGGAACTCATCATGAATCCACTGATTTCTGCCGCTTCCGTTATTGCTGCTGGATTGGCTGTAGGACTTGCTTCTATTGGGCCTGGAATTGGTCAAGGTACTGCTTCGGGCCAAGCTCTAGAGGGTATTGCGAGACAGCCCCAGGCAGAGGGAAAAATACGAGGTACTTTATTGCTTAGTTTGGCTTTTATGGAAGCTTTAACAATTTATGGATTGGTTGTAGCATTGGCGCTTTTATTTGCGAATCCTTTTGTTTAATCCGATAAAATAAAAAGAAATAGGGGAAATACATATTGATTTTCGGGTATTGGACTTGCAGGTTGCTCTTTCACATTATATCAAAATATCGTTCCTACACAATTACTTATTCGTTGAGAAACTAACCTACGGGAAGGACTGATTTGAGGATGAGGAATTAGTGTTACCCACTCCCTTTCTTCCTTCCCCTTTTTAGTCCAAAGGAGAAGCAACAAAACAGGTATTTCGCAATTCACGTGAAACCTAGTACCTAATTCTATTCCAATAAGCAATAAGAATAATACTTATTTATTGCTTATTGGGAATCTCAATTGAAAAAAGACAATTCATTTCGAAATTGAATCGATTCAAAAATATATTTTCCATGTTATAAGTAGCAAAGAGGTGAAGGAATACAACGATTTTTTTAGTTTATCTATAAGAGGAGCTCATATGAAAAATGTAACCGATTCTTTCGTTTTCTTGGGTCACCGGCCATCCGCCGGGAGTTTCGGGTTTAATACCGATATTTTAGCAACAAATCTAATAAATCTCAGCGTAGTGATTGGTGTATTGATCTTTTTTGGAAAGGGAGTGTGTGCGGGTTGTTTATTTCAAGAATAGGTTGGATTCAACCAGCTGTACCTCTTTTTTTTTCTTTATAACTAGGGACGAAAGGTACATGATTTCGCGAATTACTTCTGAATAAATAAAGAAATCATATGTAAGAACCATAGCATTTCGCGATTTGTTGGTAAATAAACTTTGATTCTCTATCAACCAATAATGGGGGACCGTTAACATGGTTAAAGCTAAACCGTTTGAAGTCTAGGCACAGCATGGTATTCTTTCTACCACTATGTTA